AACAATTCCTTTGTCCTCAACGCCTCCTAATTTCCAGGAAATAGTCACTTCAACAGCCTTCGATGGTTATATGGGTATCCAATGTACGAACGAGATGGATGTTTGTTGTCCCAACCATTTTTGTTAGTCCCAATCCGGATAAGAAAAGGGAGTAGGTAGGTAAATTTTAACAAAGCTTTCGTGTTGTTGATTGCTAGATGTAGTGCTTCTTCCCCTATGCCGCCTATTGGTACTATATTACGAGGAAGTAGGATTGACCTGTAATACAGAACACATAGGTGTAACCTTTCGCTCAATACTAAAATCGATAACTGAAGCATAGTATCTGAGGTTGCATTAATCGGGGATACACGACAGAAGGAATTGTTCTATTTCTAAACTTCACCTTCAACAAGCGTAGGTTTTTTTCTATAATTATAATAATTATAATATAGAATAAGAATCTTTTTCGTTCTATCTCGAATCGTGTGCCTTTCTCGTAAAACTAGGAGCAGTAAAATTAACTAACAACTAACTAAAAAAAAAAAGAATCAAATCACACCATCTCTATAATAAGTAAATGCCTCTTTTTCTCCTGAAGTTGTCGGAATTATTCGTAATAAGATATTGGCCACAATTGAAAAGGTCTTATCAATAAAATTTCCATTTATCCGCGATCTAGACATAGGTATCAATCCATTCTATAATTTAATTTCCCCTTGTGGGAAAGCGATTCCACAAACAAAGGATTTGTACAGTACGAAATAACATAAAAACGGATTCATTTCCAAACAAAATTTATATAAAAATATGAACCTTCTAACACTAATTCTATTTTTTTTTTTCTAAATTTTTTTATTCCAATTATTCCTTTTTCAAGAATCAATAAGAAATAGTTGAATCCCATTCGAATTCATATAAAAAAATGTAGTAGTATAGGAACTATTCCGATTTCATCGAAGCGAAAGAATCAAGGAATTTGAAAATTCGGTAAAAAAAAATAATAATTATGATCTAAATCTAAAAAGGAAGGGGATCGGAAGGGGATCCAAAAAAGAATCGAATAATCATTCTATTTCCATAAGAATAATTTTTGTTGTGTCCATAGCAAGTATACACTCTACAATCAAATAAAAATATTCTGGGGATGATTCATGAATTTGTAATAGATCTATGAGATAAGGGATTTGTTGGTGAGAACTTTAAAACTAGAAAAGAATTTTCTAATTTTTATGGAATTGTAGTCTAAATCGAAATAGAACTATGGTCGAAGAGTATCCATTAATCATACATGGTCTAAAAAAAATAAAACAATCAATCACTTGAGTCGTTCCAATTCATTGATTTAATCCGGTCTATTTGGTCGTACCTACCCAAATCAAACTAAAATCAAAATCAAATCTAATATAAATATAAATATGAATTTGGGTAATGTCTCGCTATTTCTTCGGTTTCTGAGTCATAATCGTTGTTGTATTGTGTAGGAGAGATGGCCGAGTGGTTGAAGGCGTAGCATTGGAACTGCTATGTAGGCTTTTGTTTACCGAGGGTTCGAATCCCTCTCTTTCCGTACTTTTCACCCAATTCGTCAACATTCCTAACTGTAACAAATCAAACAACAAGAAATACCATTATTAGGACCTAACTGTTAGGTCCGTCTTTATTTTGATTTTGATATATTCTATTTCTAATTCTAATTGATACGATACGTAAAATACTGGAAAGAATGATCAAGGAGTGAAGATATTTCTGCCGCTCTATGATATATGAATAGGAAAAATCCGGGATGGAGTAGGATATATAACTGGGAGAAAATCCGGATCAAACCCCTGACTTTAAATCTTAAGTGAATTTACTTTGGCGAAAGAAAGGGGCCAAGATGTCCGAACTCTTTGCTTTGAATTTTATTTAGGGTTAAGTCTGACGGGAATAATATTCTACCACTAGCAATTCATTTATTTTCAAACCGACCCACTTACTATCTATTATTTGATTGACTAATCCTTTATATGGGAATGGGTGAAGAGTCAAATGGTTGGGCAATTCCTCAGGGGGGGATGAATCTAGATAATTTTGAATTAGAGCTCTGGATTTTTGTTCATCCCTCGCCATAATAGTATCTTGGGGTTTGCAACGATAACTTGGTATATCTACTAAACGACCATTAACCAAAATATGTCTATGGTTAACTAATTGGCGGGCTCCAGGAATAGTCGGAGCCATACCCAATCGAAAAAGGACGTTATCCAAACGCATTTCAAGTAATTGTAGTAAAACCTGGCCTGTTGACCCTTTGGCTTTTCTGGCGATACGCACGTATTTAAGTAATTGCCGTTCTGTAATACCATAATGAAAACGCAATTTTTGTTTTTCTTCTAGACGAATACGATATTGCGATCTTTTCCCGGCACGTGATTGGTTTCTAAGATCACTTCCGGCTCTAGGCCTTTTATTAGTTAGTCCAGGCAAAGCTCCTAGACGACGTATTTTTTTGAAACGGGGCCCCCGGTAACGCGACATAAAGACTCCTTATTTATTTTCTTATTTAAATTATTATTTAAAAAAATTTTAAAAAAATTAATATTTATTTAATTTTTACAAAATAAACCTAAATTAAAACTGAACTAAATGAAGTGAAATCCCCTAAAGTATTGTATTACAATAAATAACGAGATGAATTGTATAAATCTCATATACGAACCCCTTTTTTTATTTTTATTATATATATATTTTTTGTATTTGTATTAAAATATGTAAGTAAAATAAATAAAAAAAAAGGGGGGGTGTGAAATCTCAGTAGAACAAATTAGAAAAAAGATTCTTTCTTTTCCTTTTTTTTTGTTCTTTGATTTAAAAATTCTTTTTTGTTCAAAAATATCATGTAAAATTATCATTAAAAAAAAATAGAAAAAGCCGGCTATCGGAATCGAACCGATGACCATCGCATTACAAATGCGATGCTCTAACCTCTGAGCTAAGCGGGCTCACAGAAATTCTACATGCACAGGAATTCCATAAACTATATCTTAGTTTAGGCTTAGCTATTCTATTCGTTTTTCTTTTATTATTAATGTTATAAAATAATTAATATAAACAAAATAAATAGAGATTTTTTTTTTCATTTTAGTTATAGAAGTCTGCTCTAAGAAAACCGAATCATAATAACATACATAATAAGATATTCTTCCGCTTTTATTCAGGGACTAAGATGAAAAACAAAGAATCGACCCTTTGAGTATTCCAAATTGCATGGGAAAATGAAAGGGGAGGAGGATATATATGGTATATATCCATCTGTATTGAATTGCAGCTACAGAAATGATAGAATCATTTCTGATTAGACCAATAAAATATAGGCTTACGATAGAGATGAAAGAAGATAGAAAAAAAAAAGAAAATCAAATAGGAGGAAACACCCTTCGGTTTCGTTATAGTAATCCGTATCAAATCTAATGAATTCGATGGTTCTGGCATAAATGAAAAAATAAAGGGGAAGGACATCACACTGAGATCCTAATTTTAAAATAAAAAGGGGATATGGCGAAATCGGTAGACGCTACGGACTTAATTGGCTTGAGCCTTAGTATGGAAACCTACTAAGTGAAAACTTTCAAATTCAGAGAAACCCTGGAATTAAAAAAAATGGGCAATCCTGAGCCAACTCCTTTTTTCAAAAGCAAAAAAAGAAGGTTTTAGAAAGCAAGAAAAAAAGGATAGGTGCAGAGACTCAAAGGAAGCTATTCTAACAAATGGGGTTGACTGTATTGTTATAAGAATTCGTCCAAGTTGAAAAAATGAATCAAATATTCATTCATCAAATCATTCACTCCATAGTCTGATAGATCTTTTGAAGAACTGATTAATTGGACGAGAATGAAGATAGAGTCCCGTTCTACATGTCAATACTGACAACAATGAAATTTATAGTAAGAGGAAAATCCGTCGACTTTTAAAATCGTGAGGGTTCAAGTCCCTCTATCCCCAAAAGCTTATTTCACTCCCTAACGGGGTATCTTTTTTTTCATTAATGATTTGATGGATCGGGACGGAAATGTTTTTCTCCTATTACAAGTCTTATGATATATATCATATAGGTACAAATGAATATCTTTGAGCAAGGAGTACTAATTTGAGCGATTCACAATCCATATCATTACTCGTACTAAAACTTATAGACAAAGTCCCTCTTTTTGAAGACCCAAGAAATTCCGGTACCTAGATAAGACTTTGTATAAGACTTTTCGTCCTTTTTTTTTTGTTAAAAACCCTCTGTATTATCTAGTAATATGAGCAGATAATGCACCGGAAAGGGGAATGGTCGGGATAGCTCAGCTGGTAGAGCAGAGGACTGAAAATCCTCGTGTCACCAGTTCAAATCTGGTTCCTGGCACATGATGTTATTTTTTGATGAGTATCTATGTCTATAAATTAACCAATATATCGACCAATATGGATTGGAATACATATTCATTAATAGTCGAGATCATGACACATACATAAGTTATTTATCTAGTTAAAATTTCAAATGTGATCTATCCCATCTATTTTATAGATAGATGGGTAGATAGTTTATAAATTTACGTCACTATAGATAGATGGTTGGATAGTGATAGTTTAAATTATTTTTTTATCCGCCCGTAGTATGAACATCAATTACTCTGTTTGATTTAGAGCAGAACATACAAATAGTCTTTAGATATCTGAAGTTGTAGAAGTGAAGATTAATTTCTTATTATTCAATATATTCAATAAGCATCTTGTATTTCATAAAAATTAGGGACAATATAATCCTTACGTAAAGGCCATCCTACCCAACTTTCGGGCATTAAAATACGTTTCAGACGTGGATGATTATCATAATGTATTCCCAACATATCATAAGATTCCCGTTCTTGAAAATCTGCGCTTTTCCAAACCCAGAAAACAGACGGAATTCTAGGATTGTTCCTTGGAGCAAATACTTTTATGCATACCTCTTCCGGTTGATCCACACCATCCTCTATTCTCGTAAGATGATACAC